ATTTGTGGACGTTTATACGAAGAAAGACGTATGAGACTCGAACTTATGCCTTATCGAGTGGGTTATCCAATTTTTAAATTGGTTTATTCTGCAGCAACAAATGCTATTCACAATGTCGGTTTAAACGAAGCAAGTTTAATCATTAGCAAAGCGGAAGTCGTGAAGGGGTACTACTGTGAAAAAATTAAAACCTCGAGCTCGAGGGCGTAGTTATCCGATAAAAAGACCCGCTTTTCATATAACTATTGGATTAAAAGATATATCTGTAAAGGAAGTATAAAAAAGGAAGTATAAAGGAGCCAAATACGCCATATTATACTTCAAAGGCAACGTATGGAGAAATAAAAATAAGTAAGTACACGGATATGACGTGTCATGATATATATAGTATTGGGAGATTATGGGACAAAAAATAAATCCACTTGGTTTCAGACTTGGTGCAACCCAAGGTCATCATTCTCTTTGGTTTGCACAACCACAAAATTATTCCGAAGGGCTACAAGAAGATCAAAAAATCCGAGATTGGATCAAGAATTATGTACAAAAAAATATTCAAATATCCTCTGGTGTTGAGGGAATTGCATGCATAAAGATTCAAAAAAGAATCGATTTGATTCAGGTCATAATCTATATGGGATTCCCAAAATTATTACTAGAAGGTAAAGGTGGGCCTCGAAGAATCGAAGAATTGCAGATAGATGTACAAAAAGAAATTAATTGTGTAAACCGAAAACTCAACATTGCTCTTACAAGAATTACAAACCCTTATGGACACCCTAATATTCTCGCCGAATTTATAGCCGGACAATTAAAGAATAGGGTTTCATTTCGAAAAGCAATGAAAAAGGCTATTGAATTAACTGAACAAGCAGGTACAAAAGGAATTCAAGTACAAATTGCAGGACGTATCGACGGAAAAGAGATTGCGCGTGTCGAATGGATCAGAGAGGGTAGAGTTCCTCTACAAACCATTCGAGCTAAAATTGATTATTGTTCCTATGCAGTTGGAACTATCTATGGGGTATTAGGCATCAAAATTTGGATATTTGTAGACGAGGAAGCCTAAGCCTTTATTTGACCTGTCTTTACGTTCTATCGGAAATAAAAAAGCAAAAAATGACAAACTCTTTCATTCTTTTTCTGTTAAATCAAAAAAAATGGGCAATTCTATAAGGTTGAATAAAAATTCAATTCATTTTTTTATATTGATATAATTGCTATGCTTAGTGTGTGACTCGTTGGTTTTTGTAGGGTTAGTAGTCAAAAAAACGGACTGTCCCATAGTATGAATTAATAACTATCGAACTAATAACCAACTCACCGCTTCATATTATCTGGATCTAAAGAACTAGTCACGATATGATATATTGATCATATCATTGTAGCAACTGAATTTTTGTTTGCATAAACAAGCAAAAAAAAGAAAAACCAATCTGATTTTAAGTTGTGAAGCAATAACAAAAAGAATGCAGATAAATGGAAGGGTGAGAGAAAGAGAGAAAAAGAATACTAATGCTATATGATTCCAATATGTAAGGTCTCTGAGCGATCTTATAAAGGATAGCGTAATAAAGCATCAATACTAATTTGATTGATCTATAATTCGCTGAATTTGTTCATAGAACAAAAAAGTAAAGAGCCCTGGGTCCACAAAGACTGAGAAAATTGACTCAATAACACATTTCATTTTCATTAGGAGCTCCGCTGTAGAATTCAGGCCTAACCATTAATCGCGAAGCGATGGGAACGACGGAACCCGTGGATGCAGAAGATTCTATTGAAAACGAATCCTAATAATTCATTGGGTAGGATGGCGAAACGAACCCGGGACCAATCCACTTTTATTCTGAGAGGCCATGTCATAGGATAACCCTACAACTGAAATAGATATGTAAAGAGTAAATATTCGCCCGCGAAAGTTTTTATTTTATTGGATTTCTAAATTTTGATAGATCCAATATAATATGATAATAAAAAAGACAAAACAAAATAAATACTCGTTATATTATAATAAAACGAAATTCTATTATTATTATCTATTATCTCTAACTAATCTATAAAATAATTATCTATAACTATAAATAAATAGAAATTGAACACATGTTTAGTTTTTTTATATAAACTATCAAAACAAGATATACAAATTTCTAATAGATTAGATATTAGATAAAATCTCAAAGACTCCCACGATTCAGTATATTATTCATTAAATACATGTATACCATGTTATAATTGTTATTTTTCATTCGCGAGGAGCTGGATGAGAAGAAACTCTCATGTCCGGTTCTGTAGTAGAGATGGAATTGAAATTGAAAAAGAACCATCAACTATAACCCCAAAAGAGCCAGATTCCGTAAACAACATAGAGGAAGAATGAAAGGAATATCTTATCGAGGTAATCGTATTTGCTTTGGTAGATATGCTCTTCAGGCACTTGAACCCGCGTGGATCACGTCTAGACAAATAGAAGCAGGGCGGCGAGCAATGACACGAAACGTACGCCGCGGCGGAAAAATATGGGTACGTATATTTCCAGACAAACCTGTTACAGTAAGACCCGCGGAAACGCGTATGGGTTCCGGTAAAGGATCTCCCGAATATTGGGTAGCTATCGTTAAACCGGGTAGAATACTTTATGAAATGGGTGGAGTAGCAGAAAATGTAGCCAGAAAGGCTATTTCAATAGCGGCATCCAAAATGCCTATACGAACGCAATTCATTATTTCGGGATAAGAATGTATAACCAAAGAAAAGAAATCTTTTGAATGAAAAAAAAAAAACAAAATTATAGGTTTCTTTTTTTTTTTGTTTTGGACAAACAATATTTCTTTTTTTACTTAGCCCCTTCGCAGTGAAAGAGCAAATAAAAAAAAAAATGATATGATTCAACCTCAAACCCACTTAAATGTAGCGGATAACAGCGGGGCCCGACAATTAATGTGTATTCGAATCATAGGAGCTAGTAATCGACGATATGCTCATATTGGTGACGTTATTGTTGCTGTAATCAAGGAAGCAATACCAAATACACCTCTAGAAAAATCCGAAGTGATCAGAGCTGTAATTGTACGTACTTGTAAAGAACTCAAACGTGACAACGGTATGATACTACGATATGATGACAATGCTGCGGTTGTTATTGATCAAGAAGGAAATCCCAAAGGAACTAGAATTTTTGGTGCGATCGCACGGGAATTGAGACAGTTAAATTTCACTAAAATAGTTTCATTAGCACCTGAAGTATTATAAGTCTAATAAAACGGAGACTCTAATGCTATTATAGCATTTGAATGAAATATGAATAGAGTAAACTAGATTAATTAGTAAATTTGTCTCACGCATATATCTTTAACAATTCATAAAATAGAAAGAAAAAAGCATGTTGATTATATCAAAGTTCGGGGGTAACAATAATTTTAATTTATCATGGGTAAAGACACTATTGCTGATATAATAACTTCTATACGCAATGCTGACATGAATAGAAAAGGAACAGTTCGAATACCATCTACTAACATCACCGAAAACCTTGTTAAAATACTGTTAAGAGAAGGTTTTATTGAAAATGTGAGGAAACATCAGGAAAACAACAAATATTTTTTGGTTTTAACCCTACGGCATAGAAGGAATAGGAAAGGTCCATGTAAAACAGTTTTAAATTTAAAACGGATCAGTCGACCCGGTCTACGAATCTATTCTAGTTATCAACGAATTCCTAGAATTTTAGGTGGGATGGGGATTGTAATTCTTTCTACCTCTCGGGGTATAATGACGGACCGAGAGGCCCGACTAGAAGGAATCGGCGGAGAAATTTTGTGTTATATATGGTAAGCTTTCTTATATCCAAATTAAGATATGGAACTTTACTATTTGTGAAAAAAAAAGATAAAGAACGGGTTTCTATTCTCACTCTCCTCTTACATTAGTTAATACTTCAAGGAGGTTTTACCGCGAATGAAAAAATAAAACTGGATTCATGAAAGTTTAATTCCTGAATCACTTCCGAATGGTATGCTTCGGATTCATTTAGATAATGAAGATCGGATTCTAGGTTATGGTTCAGGAAGGATTCAACGTAGTTTTATACGTATACCAACGGAAACAAGGATTCAAACGATTAGGTGGTTTTTTTTTTCAACTTCAATATTCCTTTCGGAGGGATACAATTCGAAAGTTTCAAATTTCCAGAAACTAATTTTCTTCAAATAAGTAAATTTGAAATTAAGTTAAGGAATGACAAATATGAAAATAAGGGCCTCCATTCGTAAAATTTGTGAAAAATGTAGACTGATCCGTAGACGGGGACGAATTATAGTAATTTGTTCCAACCCGAGACATAAACAAAGACAAGGATAATCTTTATAAAATAAAAGAGACTCCCTAAGGGACCCAATATACAAGTAAAAAAAGCGGAAAAGATCCGTTTTGGCATGAAATGGATATATCCATATACCTCTGACTTATATTTATGAGACGATAAAATATGGCAAAACCCGCACCCAGAATCGGTTCACGTAGGAATGGGCGTATTGGTTTACGTAAGAGTGCGCGTAGAATACCAAAAGGGGTTATTCATGTTCAAGCAAGTTTCAACAATACCATTGTGACTGTTACAGATGTACGAGGCCGGGTAATTTCTTGGTCCTCCGCCGGTACTTGTGGATTCAAGGGTACAAGAAGAGGGACACCCTTTGCGGCACAAACCGCAGCAGGAAATGCTATTCGGACGGTAGTGGATCAAGGTATGCAACGAGCCGAAGTCATGATAAAAGGCCCCGGTCTCGGACGAGATGCAGCATTAAGGGCTATTCGTAGAAGTGGTGTAATATTAAGTTTCATACGGGATGTAACCCCTATGCCACATAATGGCTGTAGGCCCCCTAAAAAAAGGCGTGTGTAAAAATAAACAAAACATTGAAATGATTTCAAGAGAAATAAATAATTTAATGATTTGATCAAATAATAAGATTACCATGGTTCGAGAGAAAGTAATAGTATCG